GATCCGCAGCTCAAATTAAAGCCATGAAACAAGTAGCCGGCAAATCAAAATTGGAACTAGCGCAATTCGCAGAGTTAGAAGCCTTTGCACAATTTGCTTCTGATCTCGATAAAGCTACTCAGAATCAATTGGCAAGAGGTCAACGATTACGCGAGTTGCTTAAACAATCCCAATCAGACCCTCTCGCGGTGGAAGAACAGATAGCTACTATTTATACTGGAGCGAATGGATATCTTGATCCGCTAGAAATTGGACAGGTAAAGAAATTTCTCGCTCAGTTACGTAACTACTTAAAAAAGAATAAACCTCAATTTCAAGAAATTATATCTTCTACCAAGACATTCACCGAGGAAGCGGAATCCCTTTTGAAGGAAACTATTCTGGAACAGATCGAACTGTTTTTACTTCAGGAACAAACATAAATTTCTCACTTTTTTTCTATTCTTAGTATATTCTATTCTTAGTACAAGAGTAATCATTGAGAAATAGTTCTGATTCGAATGATTCAAAAAAGGTTTCTTGGTATAGCCATTTTAAAAATAGATGGAAAAAAATTGCGTCCAATAGGATTTGAACCTATACCAAAGGTTTAGAAGACCTCTGTCCTATCCATTAGACAATGGACGCTTTTCATTCCTACTTTCTTCTTTCGTATTCTTACTTTCTTTTGTTCGGATAAAAAAGATGACACGGAAAATATTTTAGGGAATAAAAAAAAGGATGCATATCTAAATTGATGGTGCATGTATGTATAATACATAATAAAGAATATGGAGCGGGTAGCGGGAATCGAACCCGCATCGTTAGCTTGGAAGGCTAGGGGTTATAGTCGACGTTGATTGATCATTTTTAACGTCTCTAATTCAAAACCGAACATGAAATTTTGATTTCATTCGGCTCCTTTATGGAAGATTGATGTATTCCTAGAGAAAAAATTAGATCCATAACATCTATGTCAGCCTTTCTGTCTGAATGTATCCAAAACTACTCGCTTGCTAGATGATCCCTCTAGAGGAGAGGGATTATACCAAATCCGTCTAGTCTAGTTACTTCGTTCCCTATTTCCACTCGCGGGATCCTGAGGAAAAGAATTTGGTTTCCACCGAGCTGAAACAATATGCTGATGGTTCTAGTAAACCAAAACCACCCTTTTCTAGCTTGTTTGGCTTCAATTTCCCTTTTACAACACCAAAATTGAAGATCTAGTTACGATTGGAAATAAACTTTTGTATCTTCATCCATAGATCCTTTATTCATACTCATTCAATTGGAAGACTTGATCCAATTCAAAAAATTATGTTTCACGACTCCATATACATAATCCAATTTTCTTATTCCATTTTAAAAATGGAATTTCTAATTGGACTTTGGGTACAAATCGTGAGAATGTATGTTCTTCCTCAAATATGCTATTGAGAGGTAAAGGATTAAACCTTTTTAAGAAATAAAGTTTTTGATCGGAGTATGAAAAAAACTGAGAGACCCCTTAACTATTTAAGTTGTTAATAGAACGAATCACACTTTTACCACTAAACTATACCCGCTACATATACATTATTGTATATGAATGGACTATTTGTCGAACAAAGGAGTGAGACGCAATCAAGATAGCATCAAAATTATAGTGTTGACACATATTTAGTTTTAGTCCCGCCAGCCAGGGACTTAAAAGGCGAAGAGCACAAAGCTTTTCTAAATAACATACATAAATTTAAATAACAAAGTTATACTTATACTTTTCCTTTGCTGGATTGCTGGCATTCTCGGCCTGAGGGGGTCATTGAAGCTGGACAAAAAAAGATGAATTCCACATACATGATTCTTTTTTTTTTCAACTTCTCTTTCAACTGCCAGATTTTTAAAATTATGAATTGGGGTCAATTGGATCTCAACTGTTCAAATAAAGCTTGTTTCTTGAACAAGTAAACGAAGTTATATAAGTGGAAATATGTTTCTATTCTATTTTTTATTTAGAAATAGAATAAATTCTATGTAAATTCTACGTTTATTTTTTATTTTATATTTTTTATATTATTTATAATATTATATTATAATTATATTATAAAATATAATATATTTATATATATGTATTGTATTTTAGTATTTTTTTTTTTTAGTTTAGTTTTTCCAGTAAGGTAAGTAATAAATTAAATTGAGAAAAGAAAAATCAATAAAATTGAAAATAAATAAAAAGGATACTTCTATCATTATCATAGGAATGAATGGGAATAGAAATTTTCCCTGTTGTTGCTGCTTCGCTTCAATACCAAGTATTTTTGATTGATATCAAATCATAATTAAATCGTTTGATCTAGCAATGATTCATTAAGACAAAAAAAGAGGTACTGGCCCGGCCAGTACTTAACTAGGACCAGGCCGGGGGAATAAACCTTTCGTACAAAATCAAAGAAGTAAGGTATTCTTTCTATTGGAGATACCTGTTTCGAATCATTATCTAAATGGAATTCCTGATTAAAATCGTTCTTGACTTATTCTTAACTTACTTAAATGACTTAAATGAAAAATCTTAACTTAATTACAATTACTAACTTAATTACAATTACTAAAATTAACTTACTTAATCTTAATATAATCTTAATATATTTATTTAATTAAAATTAAGTTAATTAATAATTATTTGAAAATATAATTAACTTGAAAATATAATTAATAATTACTTGAAAGTTACTTAATAATTTAATATTAATATATATTTTTATTTTATATTATAATTTATATTATAATAAATATTAATATATAATACATAATAATTTAAACAATATTTAATATCTAATAAATCAAATCTTTAATTTCTTTTTTCTTTCCTTTCACTTTTTTCTTGACTTTAATCTCAATTTCTTTAAATTGAAGTTAGAACTAATTTATTTTTATTCCTTAAATTTGAATTATAATTCAAATTACTAATTATTACTGATTCTAATTATTAACTTTTAATTTTTTTTTTTTTTTTAATCCTATTCTATAATATAATTAGAATATAATGTTTAATATTTATAATAATAATGTTATAATTATAATGTTTAATATCTTCCTTAATAGAAAAATGAATAGAAAAAAATAAATATTCTACTTATAAATATTCTACTTAAATAGAATAGAATAGAAAAAAATATTATATTAATGTCTAATGTCTTTGTCTTTCTTAAACTTAAAATATTAATTAATATCTTCCATTTTTTTCTATTTTATTTTTTATTTTCTTTTCTTTTTTTTTGTCTTTCTCTTTATTTTTTTACTTTATTTAAATTGGGAGAGATGGCTGAGTGGACTAAAGCGGCGGATTGCTAATCCGTTGTACGAGTTATTCGTACCGAGGGTTCGAATCCCTCTCTCTCCGCTCGCTCTGATTACTTGATACTTTCGATTTCGAAGGAGTTTCGATTCTTTGATTTTCTCATAGGTAAAGTAAATATATGGAATAGATAAAATAATAATAAAAAAATGAGAAAAAACAAAGAAAAACTAAAAGAAAACCAAAAATATCTTTTTTTATTCCTCACGTCCAGGATTACGTCCTGGATCATTAGATAAGAATCCGAAGATGAAGAGAGAAACAAAGAATATCACTACTGTGTAAACAAAGAGTTTCAGAGTAAGCATTACACAATCTCCAAGATAAGATCATTTTCGAAAAAGGGAATAGATTACCTATTTTTTCTTTTCACCACATATACTATTTTGTTTGATTTGACATGACCCCCCCCCCCCCAAAAAAAAATGAAGTTTTTTGAAAAGAAAAAGAAAGTAATTTTTACGAATTTCTTTGTAATAAGATTTTGATTCCTTCCTTACAAAAAATTTCTTGTCATATCGGCAATTAGGTATTGTAGGGGACCTAGACCTAATAAACTCCTTGCTCACTGAAAGGTCAGAACGAGTAAACGAGTAAATAAGCTGATCAAAATTAATCTCCGCGGTTATTCAATATACAAGAATTCCCATTTTTGAATCGAGGGTTTATAATTATAATGTAAGACTTAGCCGATCTTATCCATTTTTAGAATTTTTTTATCGAATAAATCATGAATGGATTTGGCAAAGTATTAAGGATTTCATCGAAAACTTGCAGCAGCTTGCCAAACAAAGGCTAAGAGAAAAAAGAGGACAGGTATGACAGGCATAACATCTATGATTGGATTGAAAACAGCATAAGCTTCAGGCAATTTGGCAAAGAAAAAACTATTCGAATAAAGAACAGAATTAAGACAGATACAGATTAAGCTAAAGATATTAAGCATAACAAACATTTCGTTCTTCTAGATTAGATAATTTAATTTTGATTGAGTTATTTTTATAAGGGAAAAATGAAAAAGGCAAGTCAAAATTATTTTTTTTTGAACTCTCCCAAATAAAAAATTCTTCCTTCCATTCTCAAATGAGAATATAAGGAATTCTACTTTCATACATTATCTTAATTGAATTCTATGTAATGATCAATGAATTTTTTTTATTCTATATCTAATCTACATGTGTTGAATCCTAGCAACAAACAAAATATCCCATATGTATTTATTATGTATTATGTATTTTTTTGGGGGGGGATTGACGAATAACTAATACTAATAGTAGTCTTGACTAGTGCCAACCGGTAAAAATGGGGCGTGGCCAAGCGGTAAGGCAGCGGGTTTTGGTCCCGTTACTCGGAGGTTCGAATCCTTCCGTCCCAGATCGTTTCCATCAGAAACGAAAGATGGGATCGCATTGTATCCCACATAAAACAGAAAAATCTTAAAGAGAACAACCTTTTGTTCTGAATTCTAAGAATCCATTCTAAGAATTCATTCTAAGAATTCATTTGATTTCTCACAAGCATAATCGAGTGTCAAATACAGGTGGAAGTCTTTTTTTTTTGAATAAAAAAAAAAAAATTGGGTCTATCATTCACATTCAGAATATGCTCGTACTATGTCATATTCGTTTTGAAGTTAGTTAGGGAAACTTTATGTCCCATATTCATGAAATATTAATTCCCACATGATGCATTCTGAATTGAAGCGTGAAACAAAGGCATCTCTATTCCCTTCCACACAAAGCCTAAAGTCAAAAATGGGGTATCCCAATTTCACATTCTATGTGGAGACTAAAGAGTCGGGAGTTTGTGGTACTAATTTCATCACTTTCATCACCGGTCTTAAAACTTCTAAAGTTGTGGCGTGGGAAAAAAATAGGAGAAACGAATTGTCTGGATCCCATTTCTTTCTATCTTATATCTTAGATGTCTCAAATGAAAATAATTGTAAATCAATGTAATGTAGCGATTGGGGGGAAATTCGTATATTCCATATACTTGAACTTGACTTTATGGAATTGATGGAAAAATTGTTGAACCTGACAAAATCTATATAAAATAAACAAGGCCTATGCTATGCCTATATTATATGTATGATATATATTGTGTATTGTTATTATTGTTATTATATTGTTGTATTTCAATAACAATGGCCTTTCGGTTAAGTGAAAAGGATCTGTGGAAGGGATCTCTGATTCTTTAAATATCCATGATTACCCCCAGTAACAATTGTTCGTTGGATATGATGGATGATACGAAAAGATCAGACTCCTATGATTCTTGATTCAGATTTGGTCTTTCAGATGAAAGAAAGAATAACGATCTTAATCTTGCCTTACACGAGACCTCTTCTATTCCATACTCATGAAAACAGATAAACTAGATTATCAATTTACCTCTTTGTTTTAAATAAAACCAATTGATAATTCAATTGAACATGGTAAAATTTGTGTCTCCTTAGGGAATGAAATATCTGCTAAAAATTTTTAGCGACTCATTGTGATTGCGTCGACTTGGTGATTGAATTAGAGATCCAGTTTAGTCATGACTAGAAAACATACTTCCAGTCATGATCTTGAAGTCGGAGATTTTTTAAAACATTTTTTTATGAACTCTTGGTTGGTACTCGAAGAAGTATGATAAATCAATATTATCTAGAAACTTACGACCTTTTGGGGTCATTGGAATAGTTTATTTGACTAATAATTGATTTTGTTCCGGGATTGGAAATATATTAAATTAAAGGATTTGAGGTTTATAGTTTTTTGTTCTAGAAAAATGGATCCTTCATGATTGATCGTCCAGAACAATCTGTTGGAGATGTAAATAAGTCTTAAGCAAACGTCTTTTTTAGAAATATGTTTCATTCATATGATAGAATATCGAGTTAAAGAAATTGGATCCTTGCTGAGCTTTCTCCGGATAAATACAATACTTATCTATCCATAGGGAGAAAGTATCTATCCATAGGTAGAAAGTATGGACTATTATATACTGCCCGTTGAGCCAATGACTATTCATGATTACATATTAAATCAATTCCATTGCGGTTTGAAATTAAATGGAATTCTAAATTAGAGGAATGTTATGGTAAAACTTCGTTTGAAACGATGTGGTAGAAAGCAACGTGCGACTTGAAGGACATGATCGGCTGTGGATTTTTACATCCACCATTTTCTATAGGAATGAAGATGCTCTTGGCTCGACATAGTTTGTTCTGTTCCATTAGGAACCTAAGACAAATTAGGTTGATAGTACATGATGGAGCTCGAGCAGAAAGGATTGATTCATTTATCAAGGGGAAGAATCTAGGGTTAGTGCCAATCAATCAATAAGTTAGACCAACTTTGTAAGTATATCCTCAATATATAAAATAAATCGAAAGGTTCAAATTCTAAACAAGTTTGAAAAAAAAAAGTCATTTTTTTTCGGAATTGATAAAACTATTTCGATCAAAAAAGTGTATCACAGGGGAATCAATTCTTCGTATTCTATTTCTATAATCTATAAGTATTCCATTTCTATAGAAAGAAATAACAAAAAACAAAAGGTATGTTGCTGCCCTTTTGAAAGGAGTAAGATCACCGAAGTAATGTCTAAACCCAATGATTTCACAAAGCAAAGATAAAGGATTCCGGAACAAGGAAACACTATTTTCAATTGTCTCAAAAATTGGATCAGAATGAGGAATAAAAATAGATTCGAGATGAGACAAACAAAAGAGGTGGGAGACGGCTCAATAAATGTCTAAGGATTTCCCTTCGAATTCTGTCAGAATTACCCAACTTGAGTTATGAGTACGAATTAAATTTCTTTTTTTGTAAGGAAGAACAAAAAAAATGACTCAAATCATAGTCTAATTCATTATTTTGTGTTTACTATTTGACATTATATACAGAAAGATATACAGAAATTCAAATCATTTTTTTTTCTCGAGCTCGAGCCGTATGAGGAGAAAACCTCCTATACGTTTCTGGGGGGGGATTGTTTATGTACATCTATCCCAATGAGCCATCTATCGAATCGTTGCAATTGATGTTCGATCCCGAAGAGAAGGAAGAGATCTTCGAAAAGTGGGTTTTTATGATCCGATAAAGAATCAAACTTATTCAAACGTTCCTGCTATTCTATATTTCCTTGAAAAGGGCGCTCAACCAACAGGAACTGTTTATGACATTTTAAGGAAGGCAGAATTATTTAAAGAAAGAACTTCGAGTTAATTAAAAGAAAAAACAACAAAAAAAATTAATAAAAATAAAGGGGAATATAATATCTATATCTATCTTTGTGTAATTATTTACCTACAATTTTTGACCTAAAATTTGCCTTTTTCTTGCTCTATTCATACTTAAATTTACTTTTTTCTTGTTATAGGAATCTACCAACAAACAAGGGATTAATCTTGCTTATTGTACCTCTATTGATTGAATAAACCCGAGATTTTTTATTTATCTCTTCCTTATTTTTTGCATCAAAATTGTTTATTTATGTTGTGCCAATCCAACACAAATCCTTATTTGATTTACTTAATTTGTTATTTGTTTTCTCAACATTGCATTCATATTGACAATGGTGTATCGAACAAATATAATTGATCGTAGATAAAAAAATCTCTTTACCATATTGGGTTTTCATTTCACTTCAGTTGAATGATGGGTTTGCATTGCCGGGTTTACTGTCATATAAGATGTATTTTTAAAATTTAACTTAAAACTTAACGAAAAAAAAAAAAAATTGATAAAAAAAGGTTGGTCTGTCACAATTTTGGCATCTCTATTAGTAATAGTAATCTGGTGTTTTTTAATACGATCTGTACATTTTTTATTTATTTTGGTCTTTATAATTGATAATTGATCATAAGATCTTTCTTTTCGATTGTTAGTTCAATGTTTTGATGGGGTCGTGCAGTGCAATTCAATTGATTTTAAATTTCGATCGTATCTACATATCCTATTTATTTTATTCGGGTTGCTAACTCAACGGTAGAGTACTCGGCTTTTAAGTGCGACTATGATCTTTTACACATTTGGATGAAGCAACAAATTCGTCCAGACTATTGGTAGAGTCTATAAGACCACGACTGATCCTCAAAGGTAATGAATGGAAAAAGCAGCATGTCGTAATAAAATAAATTTATTATTTTATTAAAAAAATTACAAATTCAAATTAAAGTGGAACTTTGAGTTTATCCTTACCGAATCATTCCAAAATTTGTTTTGGAAGGGAAGGGGACAAAACAAATTCACAGTTTGGTCTAGTGAATAAATGGATAGAGCCCTATGGCTCCAATTCTGGTAAAACAAAAAGCAACGAGCTTATGTTCTTAATTTGAATTGAATGATTACCCGATCTAATTAGACGTTAAAAATAGATTAGTGCCTGATACGGGAAAGGGTGGGTTCTCCTGTGAGTGGACCATTGATTCTTTTTCTTTTTTTTTTTTTTTAATGAATCCTAACTATTCTTTATTATGGATTAGAGACGGATGTGTAGAAGAAACAGTATACTGATAAAGAGAATTAATTCCAAAGTCAAAAGAGCGATCGGGTTGCAAAAATAAAGGGTTTTTATCCTCTTGGAATTATAACGAAGATAAACCAATTCGATAGAAAAAGATAGTAAAAAGATCTGTTGATTGGACTCCCTGTTTCCTTTCCGGGGTATATATTTTTTATTACTATTCTATATACATAATAGAATACATAATACCCTGTTTTGACCATATTGCACTATGTATCATTTGATAACCCAAGAAATGCTTCCTACCTCTGCTTCAAGTGGAAATGTAAATGGAAGAATTACAAGGATATTTAGAAAAAGATAGATCTCGGCAACAACACTTTCTATATCCACTTCTCTTTCAGGAGTATATTTACGTATTTGCTTATGATCACGGTTTAAATAGTTCGATTTTTTATGAACCCGTGAAATTTGGGGGTTATGACAATAAATCTAGTTCAGTACTTGTGAAACGTTTAATTATTCGAATGTACCAACAAAATTATTTGATTTATTCGGTTAATGATTCTTACCAAAATCGATTCGTTGGGCACAACAATTATTTTTATTCCCATTTTTTTTCTCAGATGATATCAGAAGGTTTTGCAGTCATTGTGGAAATTCCGTTCTCGCTGCAATTAGTATCTTCCCTTGAAGAAAAAGAAATACCAAAATCTCACAATTTACAATCTATTCATTCAATATTTCCTTTTTTAGAGGATAAATTATCGCATTTAAATTATCTGTCAGATATACTAATACCCCATCCCATCCATATGGAAATCTTGGTCCAAATCCTTCAATCCTGGATCCAGGATGTTCCCTCTTTGCATTTATTGCGGTTCTTTCTCCATGAATATTATAATTGGAATAGTCTCATTACTCCGAAGAAATCTATTTACGTTTTTTCAAAAGAAAATAAAAGACTATTTTGGTTTTTATATAATTCTTATGTATCTGAATGCGAATTTTTATTAGTTTTTATTCGTAAACAATCTTCTTATTTACGATTAACATCTTCTGGAGTCTTTCTTGAGCGAACACATTTTTATGGAAAAATAGAACATCCTGTAGTGTGCCAAAATTTTTTTCAGAAGACTCTATGGGTCTTCAAGGATCCTTTCATGCATTATGTTCGATATCAAGGAAAAGCGATTCTGGGTTCAAGGGGGACTCATTTTCTGATGAAGA